ATTAAATGATTTATATCAACAAACCATAAAAATATTGGAACTATGTATTTTTTATTTAGATTATTTTCAGGATTAATAGGAACATCTATAAGAATTATTATTCGATTAGAATTAATAACACCAGGATCTTTAATTCAAAACGATTTTATTTATAATTCAATAGTTACAACACACGCTATAATTATAATTTTTTTTATAGTGATACCAGCAATAATTGGAGGATTCGGAAATTGATTAATTCCTTTAATAATTAACACTGTTGATTTATGTTTTCCACGAATTAACAATATAAGATTTTGATTACTAATTCCTTCTTTAATACTAATAATTTCTTCCTCAATAAAGAGTGTTTTAAATGGAGTAGGTTGAACTATATACCCTCCCTTAACTTCTATTCAATATTTTATATCTTCCTCTATTGAAATAATAATTTTTTCTTTACATATTGCAGGAGTTTCTTCAATTGCTAGATCAATTAATTTTATTTCAACTATTTTATTAATAAAAAATAAAAATTATTTTTTAAGAAATTTAACTTTATTTTCTCTATCAATTTTAATTACTACTTTTTTACTTTTATTAGCATTACCTGTATTAGCAGGAGCAATTACAATAATTTTAATAGATCGAAATTTTAACACATCATTTTTTGATCCAAGAGGAGGAGGAGACCCAATTTTGTATCAACATTTATTTTGATTTTTTGGACATCCAGAAGTTTATATCTTAATTTTACCAGGATTTGGAATAATTTCACATATTATTAGATATAATTTAGGAAAAAAAGAAGTTTTTGGTAAAATTGGAATAATATTTGCTATAATATCTATCGGTTTATTAGGATTTATTGTTTGAGCTCATCATATATTTACAGTGGGTATAGATGTTGATACTCGAGCTTATTTTACAGCTGCTACTATAATTATTGCTATTCCTACTGGGATTGAAATTTTTAGTTGATTTACCACAATTTTAAATTCTCATATTAACTTTAATATTTCTATGTATTGATCAATAGGGTTTTTAATTATATTTTCAATTGGAGGATTTACAGGTATTGTAGCTTCAAATTCATGTTTAGATATTAATTTACATGACTCTTATTATATTGTAGCTCATTTTCATTATGTTTTATCAATAGGAGCCGTATTTGCTATCTTTAGAGGTCTATTTATATGGATCCCATTAATATATAATATATATTTTAATAATAATATATTAAAAATTCATTTTTGATCAAGAATAATTGGAGTTAATTTAACTTTTTTTCCACAACACTTTCTAGGACTAATAGGAATACCTCGCCGATACTCTGACTTTTTGGATTCAATATATATATGAAACTTTATTTCATCAATAGGTTCATTAATAACTTTTTTTTCTATTATTTTAATGCTTTATATCTTTATAGAAAGATTTTTAATAAATAAAATTATTTTTATATTTGAAAGAAATATAAACAATGCAGAATTTTTATTTTTTTCTCCAATTAATAATCATACAATAATAGATTACAATATAATTTTTATAAATAAATAAAATAAAGTAATTTTATTAGTCTTAAAAATTGATTTAAATATTTTATTATAAATTTTTTATTCGTAATTTTATTTTTAATCGCTTTAATATTAACATTATACTTTATGTTTTATAAAAACGAAAATATAATAAACTATAATTTTTCATCCATATATGAATGTGGATTTATAAATATAACTTTTTCTCGATTTTTTTTTTCAATAAACATATTTATTTATTTAATTCTATTCATTGTTTTAGATATAGAAATTTTTTTTTTTAGACTAATAGTTTTTTACGAAATAAGATTTTTAATTATTTTAAATGCATTCATTTTTTCAATAATTTTATTAATAATTTACGAATGATTTTCTATAAGATTAAATTGATTTATCAAATAAATTAAAAGAAGCTTAAAGCATTTTGTTGTTAACAAAAAGTAGAAAATAATTTTCCTTTTAAAATTAAGATAAACTAAAAGAAAAAATAAATTGACAATTTAAATAAAATTATCTTTTCATTAAAGTATAAAAATATATTAAGTTTAGAACTTAAAGATTAAAAATGAAAATTCTGTAATTTAATTTTAAAAAGAATGAAAATCTTTTTAAACAGAATAAATTAATTATAAATTTTAATTATAAATTTTAATTTAATATTTTAAATAAATAAATTTTTTATATTTTTATACCTTTTGTATAAGGAAAAATTTATTAATAAATAAAATTTATTAAAATTTCTCGAAAATTATTAAAATAAAAATTTTATAAAATATAGAAATAATAATTTTTATTTATGTTATATAAATGAAATAATATAACTAGTTATTTTAAACAAAAATTTAGAAAAGCTAAATAATTTAAACTTTTAATTTTGAATATTTAAAGAAAATTCAAATTATTATTTTATTATAAAATTAAATTTATTTAATTAAGTTTACATTAAAAATAAAAAATTTATTTTTTATAAAATAATTTTATTAGTAGAAAAAAATGAAAAAAAAATTATTTAATATAAAAAATTAAAATAAAAAAAATAATATTTTTTTAAATTAAGTTTTTTAATTTTTAACAAAATATCATCAATAAAAATTTATTGTAAATTCTGCTCAATGATTAAAATAAATAGCCGATTTATCGCTAAGGTAGCATAATCACTTGTTTCCTAATTAGAAACTTGAATGAAAGGATAAAAAAAAACTTTAATTAAATATCCTATTTTAATATTAAAGTTTTATTATTAATGAAAATATTAATATATTTTTTTAGACGGAAAGACCCTAAGAATCTTTCTTTGTAAAAAAGTTTTTTGGGAGAAAATTTAATTTTAATGTTTAAATATTTTTTTGTAAAGAACTTTTTTAAGAATAAATAAAAAGATACTCTAGGGTTAACAGGATAAAAATTAATTAAAGAACAAATTTATTAAATTATTATTACCTCGATGTTGGTTTTATAAAACTAAAAATTGCAATAAATTTTTTTAGTTAGTCTGTTCGACTATAAAAATATAACTTGAACTGAGTTCAAATCGGTGAAAACCAGATTGGATCTTATCTAAAAAAAATTATTTTAAGAATAGTACGAAAGGAAAATCTTAAATATAAAATATATTTGATAAATAAAATTTTGATTTCGAATCAAAAATGAATTAATCAATAAAGTATTAGTTTTTATAAAAATTTGATTTAAAACTTGACTTAGAACGAGAAATAGAAAAAATTATAATTATACCTATTAATGTTCTAAATACACTTAAAAAAATCATAAACAAAAAAAAAAAATTAAATGAATTTAAGTAAATTAATAAAGATAAAAAGATTATTAAAATATCTAAAACAATTAATAATAAAAACGTATTATTTAGAAAACATAAAATAAAAAAAAATATTAAAAAAACATAAATTAAAATTCAGATAAAAAATATTAAATCCAAATTAATATAAGTAAAATCTGTACTCCAATTAAATTTACATCTTCAATGTAAAAACTTTAAAGAGTTTAATTATTAAAATAATAAAATAAAGTAAATACTCCAATTCAAATATAATCAACAAAATGTCAATATCAGACTCTAAATTCATAATTCAAAAAATAAAATAATCTATTATTATTAAAAAGTAAAAAAAAAAAAGTTATTAATAAACCAATTAAACCTAAAACTACATGAGAAGCATGTAAAGAAGTAGTAAATAAAAAAGAAGAACTAAAAATTCTATCATTAAAATTAAAGTTCAATTTTATAAAATAATTTCTTATTTCTAAAATTTGTATATCAATAAATAAAATTCCTATAACTATGCAATAAAACAAATATATTAATGTTTTTTGCTTAAAATTTTTATTTAAAAAACTACTATGACTGATTATAATAATTAAACTTGAGCTTAATAGAATAGAAGTACCAAAAATGATTATACTTGTTGGGTTAGCGGGAGAGATACCTTTAGGAGGCCAAAAATTTCCTATAAATATATTTGGTCTATAAGCATTATGAATATAACCTCAAAATAAAGAAATAAAAACTATTAATTCTGAAATAATAAATAATGTAAAACCATTAGTTAAAATATTTATTTTTTTTTTTATAAAAGAACCTAAAAAAAAATTTTCATTTTTTAATAGAAAAAAAAATTTTATCAACAAAAAATACATAAATAAAAAAGAAGAAGAAAAAAAAAATAATCATCTTGTTAAATTTCAAAAAAAATTATTTATTCTATTAAATAAAAAAAAAATTATTAAAGTAAAAAAAAAAGGTCCATAACTCAATTTAATTATAGGTAAATTATTTAATGTCATAAATTTCTTCAATATATAATCTTAAAAGGGTTACAACAATATAAGCTTGAATAAAACTAACTAAAAATTTTATTAATATATAAATATATATTAGGAAAAAGAAAAATATGTTTTGTATTAAAATAACTGAACTAATTAATGAAACCAATACATGACCTGCAATTATATTAATGGATAAACGTAAAAATAAAGTTAAAGGACGAATGAAAAATCTTATTAATTCAATTAAAATTATTATAGGAATTAAAAATAAACTTGTTGATATAGGTAATAAATGAATCAAAAAAGAATTTTTAAATTTTGTTAAATTTAGAACCAAAATAGGTATTCATAAAGAAAAAATCAAAAAAATATTTAAACTAATTTGGCTAGTAAGACTAAAGCTATAAAAATTTAGTCTAATAAAATTTAAAAAAAAAATCAAAAAAAAAGTTAACTTAAATAATAAAAAATGGGAAATATTTTTTTCTATAAAGGAAAAAAATGTTTTAATAAAAATAAAAAAAATATTTAATTTTAAATGTATAAAAAAAAAAAAAAATATATAAATATTTACTAATAAATAAGAAAAGAAAAAGAAATTCTTTACATCAAAAGAAGAAAAAAGATTATTTAACATAAATTTTTATTATAGAATTAAAACTAAAACTTTTTTTTTCAAAATTATTAATTAATGAAAATAAATACATAATCAAAAAAAAGACTAAAAGTAGAATTATAACTCAATTTATTGGAGAAATTTGATAAATTCATCAAAAGATTTAATCTATAATTAACTTAAGAAGTTAACGCTTTATTCAGCCATTTGATGAAAAACTAAATTTTACTTAAATTTAAAGATAGAACTCTAATAGGTATAAAACTATGATTAATACCACAAATTTCTGAACATTGACCCTTTAATAAAATTCTTTTATTACAATTTAAAAATATTATATTTAAACGCCCAGGTACTGCATCTATTTTTCTCATTAAACTAGGAACAGTTCAAGAATGCAGAACATCATTTGAAGATAATAAAAGACGAATAAATTTATTTCTAGGAATAATTAAAGAATTTCTAGTATTAACACAACGTAAAAACATTCTTCTCTTAATATATCTTTCAGAAAAATTTATTCTAGGATATTCATATGTTCAATACCATTGATTACCTATAATTTTCACATCCAAAAAAGAAAATTTATTTTCTTCATAACAATATAATAAAAATATTGAAGGTAAAGAAATAATTAAAATAATAAAAGAAGGAATAATTGTTCAAAATAACTCTAATTCGTTTCTTTCATTTGAAAACAATATAGAATTTTTATTTATAATAGAAAAAAAAATTAAAATTCTTAAAAAAATTCTTAAAAAAATAATTAAATTTGTAATAGAAGAATTAAAAATATCTATATTTTTTCTTATAATGTTATTAAAATTTTGCATTCATAAAGAGTTTATATTTGTCATAAAAATAAAATTGACAATTAAAATTTATTTACAATAAATTTATTAAAGTCAAAAATTTAACTTTTTAATTAAAAAAATTTTAATTATATATGAACAAAAAAAAAATATAATAAAAAAAATTAATTAATTAAATGAATTAATAAAATATTTTTTTATAGCGTGCCAGCAAATGCGGTTAAACGATTAATTTAAATTAAGTTTAAAATTTAAACTAAAAAAAAACAAAAAAAGATTTTTAAAGTAAAATTTATTAAAATTAATATAGTTTTTTAAGTTAAAAATTAAATAATAAATTAATTGGATTAGATACCCAAGTAAAAAAATTTTTTAGTAATAAACTTATAGAGTAAAACTAGAAATTATTGGCGGTAAAATATTATAGTTAAAGGGTCTTGATTATTTATAGAAAATACACATTAGAAAAAACTTAGAATTTTCAATTTATTTATCTCCGTAAAAAAAAATAAAATATTAATTTTAATTAAAAAAAAATTTTATAAAGTTACAGGTCAAGATATAATTTAAATAAAAGTTTAATTTAGACACAAAAAAAAATTATTCAATTAAAGAATTTAATAGTAATAAATAATTTTTTTAAAAAAATATGAAATAATTATTTTATGTACATATTGCCCATCACTTTCATTATTAAAATGAAATAAGTTGAAACATAGTAGAAATATAAGAATATGTTTCTAAATTTTCTAAATACCCCCCGTATATTCAATTTCCAATTGAAAAGAATAAGAAAATAAGTTTTAAAAAAATAAATTTACAAAATTTATTTATAAACTTAAAGTAATAAGATAAAAATATAAAGATATATAATTAATATTACAGTTTCTTTTCAGAAAAAATATAATATTTTATCATACCGAAATCGTGGGAAAAATGAACGAGTTCAAATAACAAAAAAAATTATTATTAACACAAAAAAATCATTTAATAAAAAATAAAAATTGATTAGTATTATTATATATAAAAAAAATCCATATTCAATTAAAAAAATGAATCTGAATAGAGAAGACATATATTCAATATTGAAACCAGAAACTAACTCAGTTTCACTTTCGAGGAAATCAAATGGTAATCGATTTATTTCACTTAAAGCAACCAAAATTAATAGATAAATATAAACTAAAGAAAAAAAAATAATTAAACTTATAGAAAAAAAATAAAAGTAAAAATTAAAAATATTTATCAAGATTAAAGGAAAAAAAAACAAAAATATTAAACCAACTTCATATCTAATAATCTGAATTAAAACTCGAAATATTGATAAAATTGAAAAAAATCTGTTTGATCTATAACTTAATAACAAAAAAAAAAAAGCTATTAAAGAATAAATTATAAAAAAAAAAAAAAAATTTATATAAAAATATGATATTCTATTTAGAAAAGGGTAATTTAATCTAATTAAAAAAAATATTATTAGTCCAAAAAAGATTATCAAAACTCAAAAATTTTTTAAAATAAAATTTAATTTCAAAACTTTTTTTGTTAATAACTTAATAAAATCTATTAAAGATTGTAAAAAACTATTTACAAAAAAAAAGTTAGGTCTTTTACGATTATTTAAAACTCCTAAAACTTTTCGTTCCATTAAAGTAATAAATATAATGCTGATAAGTATAAAAAGTACTAATAAAAATTCAAAAATAAAAATTTTCAAAAGTGAAAAAATATTCACAATATAAAATCTTAAATTTTATGCAATTTGCTTTTTTGAAAAATAAAAAAAAGTTTCAAAAACTTTTAAAAATTTAAACTGATAGAGGAAAAACCTTTTTTGTTTGCAACACAAAAAACTTTCTATCAAAAAAAATTGATTAAAAAAATTTTGAACAACATTTTTTTTATCCCAACTCCTTCAAATATTAGATTAATATGAAACTTTGGTTCTCTTCTAGGTTTAAGAATAGTAATCCAAACAATTTCAGGAATTTTTGTTTCTATACATTATTGTAATAATACTCTTTTAGCATTTAATTCTTATATTTTTTTAAGAAAAATTATTGAGAATGGAATAATTTTACAAATAACTCATGCTCATTTTTCATCTATTATCTTTATTATCATATACATACATATTACAAAATCTTTATTAAATAAATCTTTTAATAAAAAACAAATATGAATTTCAGGAAATTTAATGTTATTAATAATTATAGGATCTGCTTTTATTGGTTATGTTTTACCTTGAGGACAAATATCTTTTTGAGGAGCAACAGTAATCACAAATATTTTATCTTCAATTCCGTTTTTAGGAAAAAAAATTGTTTTTTGAGTATGAGGAAGATTTTCTGTTGATAACCCTACATTAAATCGATTTTTTTCTCTACATTTTTTGATACCCTTAATAATTTTAGCTATATCAATAATTCATTTGTCTATCCTTCATGAAAAAGGTTCATCTAACCAAATAGGATTAAACTCCAGAAAAGATAAGATTAATTTTAATAAAAGATTTATATTTAAAGACTTAATTTCTTTAATATTAATGTTAATATTTTATTGTATAATATTATCATTTTTTATTGATTTTCATTTTAGAATAGCAAAAGAGAATTTTTTTCCAGCTGATCCTTTAAATACCCCTTTACATATTAAACCTGAATGATACTTTATATTTGCTTATGCAATTCTACGATCGGTACCAAGAAAAATTGGAGGAATTTTAAGACTATTAATTTTATTTTTATTATTTATTTTATTGATATTTAATAAATCAAATTATTCAAAATTTTTTTTTAAAAAAAAAGTATTAATTTTTATTTTTTTAACCTGTTTTATTATTTTAACTAATATAGGGTATAAATTAATTGAATACCCTTTTACAGAAATTTCATTACTATTTGGTTTAATAATAATTTTAGTTATTCCATTTATATAAAAGTTTTGAATAAAATTTATTTTCAAAATAAATTTTTAACTTTAAGAAAAAAAATAATTTGCAAAATTATTTTAAACTAGACTTAAAAATAATCTTATTTTTTTACTTTTTAATAATAAACTTTAACCCAATAAGAGTAGTAATTAATTTCTCATTTCTTTTATTAATTTTAATAATGAATTTTTTAATTAACAACAATGATAAATGAATAATAATACTTTTAATTATTTTTATAGTTGGAGGTATAATAATTTTTGTATCTTTAATTTGTTGTACTATAAAATTTAACTTAATAAACAAAAAAAAAAACTATTTAATAATTTTTTTAATTATTTTTTATATATCAATATTAATTATAGAAAATTCTTTTTCAATTTCATTATCTTTAATAAACAATATATTTATATTTTTTTTTTGTTTTTTAATTATTATAATAATATTTTTTCTAAAAAATATTTTATTCAAAAAACAAAAGAATATTAAAATATATGTCATTTATATATTTATTTCTTTTTTCAAACAATATAATTTTAATATTTTTAATAATATTTTTGTATTTAATTTTTTTTGAAAATTTTATTAATTGTATAATAATCTTTATAACAATAATCATAATAAAAATGATTTTATTTAGTGTTAAAGAAAAAATAAATAATTACTTTTTTTTTTTAAAAAAGAAAATAATTATATTATTAATAATTATATTACTATTATTTTTTTACACAAAAAAAATAATTAACTTTTATATTTATTTTGAATTAATTTCACTAATAATTTTTTCTTTAATTTTCTTTTCTAGATTCTCAAATCAACGATTAAAAGCAAGAATTTATATTTTTATATTTATAGGTATAAGAACTTTTCCTATATTAGTAATATTTTTTTTTTTAAATGAAAATACAATAATATTAGTTTTTTTTTTAGGATTTTTAATTAAAATTCCTATCATGTTTTTTCACTTATGGTTACCTAAAGCTCATGTAGAAGCAAATTTTTATGATTCAATAATTTTAGCAAGATTATTACTAAAATTAGGAGGTTATGGAATTATAAATTTAAGTTTAAATAAAAAAATCAATTTTATATTTATATGAATTTTAATAAGAATTTTTTTTTTGTCAATTAGAATAATTTTTTTAATAGATTTAAAAATAATTTTTGCATATTCATCAATTATTCATATAAATGGGATAGTTATAATATTAATAAGAAACAATTTTTTTACAGAGAAAATGCTCATTATTATAATAATTAGCCATGCAATTAGATCTTCAATAATATTTTATATTATTGGAATAATTTACGAATTTACATATTCACGGATAATAATAATTAATAAAAGTTTTATAATTTATAATTTAATTTTGTTTATAATTATTTTTTTTACTTTATTTATCAATATATCTATACCTCCTTTTATAACTTTTTTTTCAGAAATATATGTTTATTTTTCTTTAATTAATTACAGAAAAAAAATAATAATTATACTAATTTATATATTATTAGTATCAGTAATATTTAATCTTATAGTACTAAAAAACATAGGGATAAGAAATATAAATAAATTTTTTAAAATTAGACAAATAAAAACAAAAAACTTATTTTTAGTAAAAGAACATTTTTCATTCCTTTTGTTTATATAATTGAAATAGTTTATACAAAATATTAAATTGTGAATTTAAAGAAATTTTTCAATAATTATTTTTATTAATTTATTTAAACTTTTTTTAATAATTTTTTTAGTTTTATCTTTAGTAATAATCAATAACACTTTTTTAATAAATTTTCAGATACTAATTATTTTAAACGAAATATTTTTAAATTTTTATAAAAATTTTATACTAGTATTAGATATATATTCATTTTCTTTTTTTTTTATTGTATCAGTTGTTGTGATTAATGTGTTAAGATTTATAAATATTTATATAAATTTTAACAAAAACATAAAAGTTTTTTTTTTTATAACAAAAATTTTTATTATCTCTATATTTTTACTTGTATTTTCATTCAATTTATGAACAATAATTTTAGGTTGAGAAGGGCTAGGAATAAGATCTTTTTTTTTAATTTTCTATTACAATAATTTTGAGAGATGGAAAAGAGCCATTAAAACATTTATTAATAATAAAATAGGAGATTGTTTAATCTTAATGTCGATAATTTATTTAAACATTTATTTAAATTCATTTAAAATAGTAAGTTTAATATTTTTAATTTCGATAATAACAAAAAGTGCACAATATCCATTTATATCCTGATTACCTATAGCAATAGCTGCTCCTACCCCAATTTCAGCAATAGTTCATAGTTCAACTCTTGTAACAGCAGGATTATTTGTTATATTTCGTTTTATTAATAACTTTTTAATAAAAACAAATTTAAATTTAATTATAAATTTATGTTTATTATCAATATTTATTAGAGGCATAAAAGCTATTAGAGAAAAAGATATAAAAAAAATAATTGCTTTGTCCACGTTAAGACAAATTGGATTAATTTTTTTCTTTTTAGTCAATAATATAAAAATTATTGCATTTATCTATATATGTAATCATGCTTTATTTAAATCTTTAATTTTTATTAATATAGGTTTAATAATAATAAATAACTTTTCAAATCAATTAAAGTTCAATATATTTAATAAAAATATATGTTCAAATTTTATTTTATCATATAAAATTTCTTGTTTTAATTTAATAAATATGTCTTTTTTTTCGTCTTTTTTTATTAAAGAAAAAATGTTAAATAACTTAAGATTAAATTTTTTTGACACAATAAAGTTTATTATTTTTCTAATAAGAAGATTTTTTACTATAAATTATAGAATAAAAATAATAATATTTTTTAATAGAAATAACTTTAAAATCAAAAAAAATAATGTATTTAAAACAAAAAATTATCATAAATCATTTTTTTTAATAAATATATTTTCAATTTGTTATAGAAAAATTATTATAGAAATAATTTTATTTGTAAACGTAATAAATTTATTAATTATAATATTTTATTTAATATCAATAATAATTAATTATAAGATTTATTTGATAAAAATTAATTTTATAAATTCTTTAGCTTATACAGAATTTAATATATATATTTATCCTTTTAAAATAATAAAATATAATTTAGATGTTAATGAATTATGGATAGAAAAGATTTCTCTAAACTTTTATTTTTTAATAAAAAATAAAATTATTTTTAAAACTTTTAATATAAATTTTAACTTAATTATGATATTATTTATTATTCTAATATTTATTTAGTTTATTATACTAAATTTAAGTTATATTAAACTATTTACTTTCAAAGTAAAATAATTTATTTAGAATATTAAATTTATTGTTAATATATTATTTTATATTTATTTTTATAGTATTTTTTTATAGTAATATAATTATAATTTGATTTTATATAGAAATAAGTTCAATAATCTTTTATATTATATTAAATAAATTAAATAATAATAAAGAAATTAATATTATTTATTTTATTATTCAAGAGATAAGATCAATTATAATAATTTATATATATATAATTAATAATTTATTTTTATTGAATTTTTTTATTTTATTAAAGATAGGGGTTCCCCCTATACACAATTGACTATTAAAAATTTCAATTTTTTTAAATTGAAAAATTTTATATATAGTTATAAACTTTCAAAAGATTATCCCACTTAATTTTATTTACATATATATATGTAATTCATGGTCAATAATAATCATTTTGAATCTATTTATAACTACGTTTTTTTTGTTTAATGCTTTTAATAATAAGTATTTATACTCAATTATTTCATTAAACTCATTAAGATGAATTATTTTATTAATATTTTTTAATAAAATGTTCATATTAATATATTTATTTATATATTTTTATTTTAATTTTTTTTTTTTGAAAAATTTAATAAATAATAATAGAAAGAATTTTTTTAATATATTAAATTTTAAAATATTGTTTTTTTTTATTTTATTAAACATAATTTCTTTCCCTCCAACAATTATATTTTTAATAAAAATTAAAATTATATTTTTACTAAAAATATATAATTTAACAAAATTTCTTTTAATTTTTATAATTTTAATCATATTAGTTTTCTCAATAGTATTATTTATATTTTTTTTAAATCATTTTTTTATTATGGAATGATTTAAAGAAAAAATTAATATTAAATTAAACATAATTATTTATTTAAATTTAATATTAGTTTTTTTGTTTAGGAGTAAGCTATAAAAGCTAAAGGATTCATATTCCTTTGAATTTTTCCTAAATTATTTAAGAAAAAACTTTAAAGCTGCTAACTTTAAATTAAATAATTTCTTTTAACTCTAATTTTATTAAAATAAAATTTACAATTTTAATTTTATTAGAAAAAGTAAAATTTAGTTATTGATAATTAACTTTTAAAAACTTACTA